AACACTCATAACGATCAACTTTACGAAGATCCCATTGTATTCCGGAAGCTCGTAGCATTGGCCCTGATAAACCCCAATTTAGTGCTTCTTCTGCGCCAATAATGCCCACACCTTCAACTCGTTCTAAAAAAATGGGATTGCGTGTAATAAGCTTTTGATATTCAGCAACTCCGATTAAAAAATAATCACAAAAATCCAAACATTTATCTATCCAGCCATGAGGTAGATCAGCAGCGACTCCTCCGATACGAAAATAATTGTGCATCATGCGCATACCGGTAGCAGCTTCGAATAGGTCATATATTAATTCTCGTTCTCGAAAAATATAGAAGAAAGGGGTTTGTGCCCCAATATCTGCCATAAAAGGGCCAAGCCATAACAAATGGGAAGCGATACGACTCAACTCCAACATAATAGCTCTGATATAGCTAGCCCTTTTAGGTACTTGAATATTCCCTAGCTGTTCGGGTCCATTTACGGTTATTGCTTCTGTGAACATAGTAGCTAAATAATCCCAACGCGTTACATAAGGCAAATATTGTATAATTGTTCGATTTTCCGCAATTTTTTCCATTCCTCTATGTAAATAACCCAATATTGGTTCACAGCCAATAATATCTTCACCATCGAGAGTAACAATCAGTCGAAGAACACCATGCATTGATGGGTGGTGGGGGCCCATATTGACTATCATGAAGTCTTTTCTTGTAGTTGGTGCAATCATAAGTTTTTTCCCGAGTCATTCTTCCATGCATTGCTGAAACTAAAAAGAAGTTCATCAAAATGTAAACGACTAAGCTCAAATGGTATCACGCTTCAAATTAAGGAGTTTTTATCTCTATCTCTCGAATATCCAACTCATCAATTAATTCAATATAGCGTCCTCTATTTTTTTTTGACAAATAGGCCAGCAGTCGTTGACGTTTTCCCAAAATTTTTCGCAAACCTCTCTGAGATGAAAAGTCTTTTTTGTGCAATTCCAAATGTGAAGTAAGTCTCTTTATCTTAGTGGTGAAACTGAATACTTGAAATTCAACAGACCCTCTGTTTTCTTCGTTTTCTTTTTGAGAAATAACCGAAATGAATGAATTTTTGACCATAAAAAAATTCTCCTTTCCCTTTTTACAGATATGGATTTTACCGATCAGTAATAATAATGCCATTAATTTGAATGTGGTATATACAATAATCTAATCCGAATTTCTTTATGAACTGCTAATTTTCTGAATTCAAATCAATCAATCCACTTTCCAATTTTAGATAGGAATAGAAAAGGATTGGTACATTTTCGCATCGAAGAATTTAGACCTAAAATGAAGAAGGTTCTGTTGATTCATTTCGAGATCTAATTGAGACATTATCCAATTTCGTATTGGATACTAGAATGAAATGTGAGACAAGACATGTGATCTGTGTATTTGTGTGCTTTCAGATACCCTATATTTTCTATCTATCCTATTTCAGATACCCTATATTATATATAGGGTATCTATATTTTCTATCTATCCTATTTCAGATACCCTATATTATATATAGGGTATAGGATAGATAGAAAAAGTGTATTATCCCCGATTTTTCAATCGTGGATAAAGATGTATTCTTAACATACTGAAACGACTGCCATTATTGGTATCAAACCAAGAACGATTCATACAAGCTAAATCTTCTAATCGATAATTAGGCCAAAGAAAGTGCTTTAATTTCTTTAATTGGAATTTCTTTTTCTCTCTAACAAGATGGTTATTGTCATGTGAAACTTGTCTGCTGTTTTTTACGTTCTTTCGGTTCCAAAATACTGGATTTCTATCTACATCATTTCTATTCTTTGAATTCAAAGAAATTTGAATTCTGAATTCTCTACGACGTCTAAACGAGAAAATATTTTCAGGAACAAGTAAACCTAAATGATTTTTGTCTCTATTTCTACCATTTCTTCTGTCATGTCTTAAAAGAGCTTCTTCAAGTCTTAAAAGAGCTTCTTGAAAATGCTTTTTGTCTCTATTTCTACTTATTCTGTCATGTGAGAAAATAGCTTTATCAAAAAATTTCTTAGAAAGATATCTTTTCTCTTGGTATTTCGTTTGGTCCTTACTCTTATGAACCAACGAAGTACCTATGGTTTGATACGTAATAAATTGTCCATCTTTTGTTCCAGGCAGACGAATGGGTTCTACAGTAAATGCTCTTCTTCGCATGAATTCTTTCAAATTGTCACGCAGCATGATATCCAAACTCATTTCTCTCTTTTGAATCGAGGCTAGAATAATTTTTCTTGGATCTATCAGTCTAAGCACGAGACAATACATCCTGATATTATTGAGCATTCTTTGAGCCAAAGTCTCGCCGAATCTCGATTGAAAAAGAAAATAACGTTTCAGGAATAAATCTAGTTCTATTTCTGCGATGTTTTTTTTTTTTTTCTTTTTCCCTTTTTTCATGTCTGATCTTGCATCCTTTTCTTCAATAGCTTTTTGTTGTGGGAGAACGGATTTAAGATCTCCTCGGCTTGTGGATTTTTTTTCTTCTTGATTTCGATACTTTTCTATCCAAAAACTTCCTTCATTGATCTTTTCCTTTTCAGTACTACTACTATTATTCAAATTTAAAAGAAGGAAGTTTCTTGCTATAAACCAAGATTTCGTTTTATATGCATTAGAAAGTAACACAAAGTCTGGGAAGAACCAAAGTTCCTGATTCGATATGGGATGCTTTAGCATTTTTTCATTCATTCCCATCCAATCAAAAAATCCGTTTGAATTTGGTGGATTGATTTCTGGAATCTTAACTGGAATCCTCTTAGCTGGAATCCTCTTAGCTGGAATCCTCTTAGCTGGAATCCTCTTAGCTGGAATCCTAAGATCAAAAAGATCATTTTTATGAATTATTTCATATTCATTAATAAAAACTCTTTTCCTTTGATCCCTATTGGTATCGATCGTGCTCCAGGCCTCAATATCTACTTTTTTTCTAAGATCAAAATGGAGAATTCTCCAATCCAAATATCTTGTATCGACCATTTTTTCCGGAATATGGACCTTTCCTAGATAATTCTTCATAGGGAGGTTCACCTGCATATCAAAAAGGGTTTCTTTAGCCGTTTTATAAGAAATCTCTTGGTGCGTATTTCCTTGAAACGGAGATCTATAAAAACAGCATTCCCTTTTATTTTCATAATTAAGAAATTGATATGATAAAAGATCATATCTATAGGATTTTTGAAAATTTTCTTTTTGATTAGATAATGAATCTACTTCAAATTGTTTTTGTTTTTTGGAATGAATTAATTGGTCTTGACATTTGCTAAAATTTTCATTTTTAGCTATACGACGCTGATGAACTGTATTTCGCCATTTTTCTGGTATTAATCTAGACCATCTGATCTGAGATAAATCGTATTGATAATGTCCTCTTAACCCTCTTAAGCAGCTTTTCCAGTGATTCATTTCATAACTCGAATGACCCATTCCTTGTGTTTCAAAAGGAGCCTTTATTTCGGGCTTAAGAAAAAAAGGGCTTCCTTGATGTTGAAGAACAGATTTATACGAGTTACTAAGTTGATGTGATAATTTGTAAAATACATATGCTTGTGACACGCAGGATAATTCATAAAAAAGATGTGAAATTATATTACTATTTATAATAGAATCAAGTGCCTTTTTGATAGTAGAAATAATTGGATTTTTCTTTTTTTTATTCATTTTTTCTTCTTCATTATTCATTTTTTCTTCTTCATTATTAGAAATGCATTTTTTTTTTGTTGATTCAAGAGAAAGTTCTGTATTCATTTTGGGAATATTCATGATAGATAAAAAGATATCTGTGTATATTCTTTGAATGAAAGATTTGAAAAACAGGGGTAATTTAGCGATTAATCCAGCAGTTCTTCTTTTTAATATTTGCCGTTTTTCGAATCTTTTAGCATTATAACTTGAAGTTACTTTTTTTTTCTCTTTTGTGATTCTTTCTACTTGATTTCGAATTGTACTTGTTCTATCAGTGAGATCCTTCATTTTATTTTCTGTCACTGAAGAATTTTTCCAACTCGGAGATGTAATTTGATTAAATGATTCGTGAATTATCTGATTGCTGATTATGGAATCTTTTTCTTCTTTAATTTCACTCGATTCATATGAAGCTTGTTGAAATAATTTTGTTTTTCCTTTGAAAACTATTCGAGCTTGAAAAGAGTGCTTCTGTAATTTTCGAATTTTTTTTTCGAGTTCCTTTAAAACGGGTTTAAAAAAGGAAGGTTGTTTTCGGGGCGAACCAAAAGGACGTCGAGCTTCCTTTCCCCAAACTGTTAAAAAACTAAAATCCTCTTGTTCGTTGTTGTTTTGCATTAGATCTTTCTCAGAGGATCCTAGGTTCGATTTGTGCCAAGGTTTCAAACGGAAAGGAAATAAGATTTTTATCTGAATACCGTCCACGAACCAATCTTTCGGAAATTCTGTTTCGGATAATGGAACACCGGTATAAGTACATATAATATGTATCTCTTGTTTCAATTCCTGGAAATCCTCAGACCATTCAGAACGTTGCAATAGCAACATACGTCCAAGATTTTTCGCAATTATGAATGAAGGGAATAGAATATATTTTCTAGAAAAAGAGTGAATTAATAACAGCAAACATCTTATTGGCTGCCCACATGGAAGGTTATCCCAGGCCTCTGCTATCTCTATTCGCGCTTCCTCCCTTCTTATCTGAGCCTCTTCTTTTTCTTCTATTTTTGTTTGCGGGTCTGTATCCTCGACAATTTTGACTGCTTCCTCTTTCCGCACCCAATTTCTAAAAATTCGATTAATCACCCCGGAGATATCATCAAAATCAAAAAAAGGGAATTTTCGGATTTTGTCCAAAAAAAGAGGGGAATGTACATGTGGTTGATAGAATAGCCAAGTACCCATTTTACGCCGTTGAACCCGCATAGAACCTTTGATTAGACTTCGCCGAAAGTCTGATTGTTGTGAATAACGCATCAAAGCCACTTCCTCTGGTTC